TCAATACAATTTCTTTCAAATTCATTAAAATTTCATGTACAGATTCTTGAATACCTACGATGGTAGAATATTCGTGTGGTATTTTCTCAGATCTTGCACGTGTAATACATGTTCCTTCTATTTCTCCGAGTAAAGCTCTTCGCATCGCGATGCCTATTGTATCGGCTTGGCCTTTCATAAGTGGGGCCAGAATAAAGCGTCCATAATAAAGACGCTTACTGTCTGCTCTTGATTCAACACACTTCCACTGTAGTGTCCGAGTAGATACTGTTACTTTCTCTCGAACCATAGTAATATTATTTGATCAAATCATTGAATTATTTATTTCTCTTGAAATCTCTTCAATGTTTACACACGTCTTTTTTTGGGGGGCCTACAGCCATTATGCGGCATAGGGGTTACATCCCGTATGAAACTTAATAGTATGCCACTTCTACGAATAGCTCTTAATGCCGCATCTCTCCCGAGACCCGGGCCTTTTATCATGACTTCTGCTCGTTGCATACCTTGATCCACCACTGTACGAATAGCATTTCCCGCTGCGGTTTGAGCGGCAAATGGTGTCCCTCTTCTTGTACCCTTGAATCCACAAGTACCGGCGGAGGACCAAGAAATTACTCGACCCCGTACATCTGTAACAGTCACAATGGTATTGTTGAAACTTGCTTGAACATGAATAACTCCCTTTGGTATTCTACGCGCATTCTTACGTGAACCAATACGTCTATTTCTACGTGAACCAATTTTTGGTATAGGTTTTGCCATATTTTATCATCTCATAAATATAAGTCAGAGATATATGGATATATCCATTTCATGTCAAAACAGATCCTGGTTTTTTTTACTGATTTTTTTTACTGATTTTTTGTACATCTGTACATCAGGTCCTTTCGATTTTGGGAGTCCTTTTTGGTTTAAAAAGATTATCCTTGTCTTTGTTTATGTCTCGGGTTGGAACAAATTACTATAATTCGTCCCCGCCTACGGATCAATCGACATTTTTCACAAATTTTACGAACGGAAGCCCTTATTTTCATATTTGTCACTCCTTTTCTTAATTCGGAATCTACTTAATTGATTGGAAGAAAATAAGTTTCTTAAAATTTTTAACTTCGAATTGTATCCCTACGAAAGAATGTTGAAATCAAAAAATCACCTAATTATTTGAGTCTTTACTTTTGAATATACAAATTATATGCCCTTTAGTTGAATCATAAGAACTTACCACAATTTTTATTCTATTTACTGGTAGTATACGTATAAAATTACGTTGAACCTTTCCCGAAGCAAAACCCAGAATCGGATTTTCGTTATCTAAACGAACTCGAAACATACATACCGTTGGGACGTAGTTCAGTAATTAAACCCTCGCGAATCCGTTTTTGTTCTTTCATTCCAGGTAAAACGGCTTTGAAGCATCAACTAATCAAAGAGGCATAATATTAGAAACCTACCCTTTACTCTTTTTTTTTTCACAAATATGAAAGTTCCGCATATAATTCGGCTATCAGAAAGATTACCATATATAACACAAAATTTCCCCGCCGATTCCTTCTATTCGAGCCTCTCGGTCTGTCATTATCCCTCGAGAAGTAGAAAGAATTACAATCCCCATTCCGCCTAAAATTCTCGGAATTCCTTGATAGTTAGAATAAATTCGTAGGCCGGGCCGGCTGATCCGTTTTAAATTTAAAACAGTTCTATATGATCCTTTCCTATTTCTCCTATGTCGTAGGGTTAAAACCAAAAAATATTTATTGCTTTCCTGATGTTTTCTCACGTTTTCAATAAAACCTTCTCGTAAAAGGATTTTAACAATATTTTCAGTCATGTTAGTAGATGGTATTCGAACTGTTCTTTTTTCATTCATGTCAGCATTTCGTATAGAGGTTATTATGTCAGCAATAGTGTCTTTACTCATGATAAACTAAGATTATTGTTGCCCCCGAATTTGGATATAATCAACATGCTCTATTTCTTTTTTTTCTGAATTCATAAATATTTATGAATTTAAAAAGGTATATGCGTGATATACAAACAATCTACTAATTTAATTTAAATTAATCCATTTCATTCAAATACTATAAACTATATCACGGTATTCCCTTATAATACTTCAGGTGCTAATGAAACTATTTTAGTGAAATTTAACTGTCTTAATTCCCGGGGGATCGCGCCAAAAATTCGGGTTCCCTTTGGATTTCCTTCTTGATCAATAACAACTGCAGCATTGTCATCATATCGTATTATCATACCGTTGTCGCGTTTGAGTTCTTTACAAGTACGTACAATTACAGCTCGAATCACTTCTGATCTTTCTAGAGGTGTATTTGGTACTGCTTCTTTGATTACAGCAACAATAACGTCACCAATATGAGCATATCGTCGATTACTAGCTCCTATGATTCGAATACACATCAATTCTCGGGCCCCGCTGTTATCCGCTACGTTCAAATGGGTTTGAGGTTGAATCATATCTTTTTTTTATTGGTTTTGTCTT